ACACATAAAAATGACATTCCCATAAATTGACAAGGTAATATTTCCATTTATTCATCAGAAGAGGCGTATCTTTTGAAGCCAGAATTGATTTTCCTTGATATCTAACATAATGAATGAAAGGATCCTTCAGGAAACATAGGATGCCCGGAAAATCATTAGCAAAGACTTCGACAAGATGTTTTATTATTTTTCTATGTAAATAAATTCGCTCAAAAAGGACTCCAGAAGATGTTAATCGTAAATGAGAAGATTGTTTACGGAGAAAAAGGAAGACAGATTCGTATTCACATATATGAGAATTATATAAGAATAACAATAATCTTGAATGACTTTTTGAAAAAAAAGAAATAGCTTTATTTGGAATAATAACAATATTCCAATTAGAATACTCATGAAGAAAGAACCGCAATAAATGCAAAGAGGAGACATCTTTCACCCGGTAGCGAAGGGTTTGAATCAAGATTTCCAGATGGATGGGGTAGGGTATTAGTACATCTGCCACATAATTTAAATGTGGGAATTTGTCCTCTAAAAAAGGAAATATTGAATGAATGGATCGAAAATTGTAAGATCTTACGATTTGTGCCCCTTCTAAGGAAGATATTAATCGTAAAGAAAATGGAATTTCCGCAATGACTGCAAATCCTTCTGATATAATTTGAGAATACAAATTCTTGTTGTATCCTAAAAATGGATTTTGGTTAGAATCATTAGTGGAAATCAGCAAATGATTCTGTTGATACATTCGCGTAATTAAACGTTTTACAATCAGTAAACTATATTTATTATCATAAGCTACATTTTCCAACAAAATAGATCTATTTAAACCATGATCATGAACAAGTGCATAAATATACTCCCGAAAGATAAGTGGGTATAGGAAGTTATGTTGCCTAAATCTATCTAGTTCTAAATATCCTTTTAATTCCTCCATTTATTTAAAATTAGATTGAAACCCGGGATAGGAGATTTGATTTCTTGGGTTATTAAATGACACATAGTACGATACAGTCAAAACAGGATATTATAGTAAGAAAAGACTAGATAGATACCCCGGAAACAGATAAGACTTATCAACGGACTCTTTATCCTTTCTTTTTCCATCTAATTAAAATCTAATTAAATCGGTTTATGTTCATTATAGGATAACAAGATGGTTAGAAATCCTTTATTTTTTCAACCCAATCGCTCTTTTGATTTTGGAAAAAAAAAGATTTTTATCAATATACTGCTTTTCTACACATTCATCCCCACACTCTAATGGAGAATATCTACTAATAATTAGGATTAAAAAAAAATCGATAATCTACTTATGGTAAAAACATTTCCCGTATCAAGCACTAATATATTTTTAACGTTTAATTAAATCGGGTAATTATTCAAATTAAGAACAGAAACTCGTTGCTTTTTTTTGTTTCCCTAGAATTGGAGCCAAAGGACTCTATCCATTTATTCACTTAATCCAACTTTAATATTTTTTTTTATTTTTTTTTTTCCGCGTCAAGAATTCAAACAAGATTTTGTATCGATCCGATAAGATACGAATAAAATATTCTCAAAATTCTCCATTAATAATTAATACGACATGCTGCTTTTTCCATTCCTTCCTTTCAGGATCAGTCGCGGTCTTACAAAGCTCTACCGATGGTATCGACGAATCCGTTACTTCATACAAATGTGTAAAAAATGCTAGTCGCACTTAAAAGCCGAGTACTCTACCGTTGAGTTAGCAACCCGAATCAAAATGTATAGATCCAATCGGAATCAAAAAAGAGATTTAATTACACAACGCAATCAAAATATTAAAATAGAAAAAATATTTCTAAATGATTCTGAACATAAAAATGAGCATATCAGATGCAAATACAATGACGTCCAAAATAAGAAGATAGATTAAGATAAAAATATAAATAAAATGTAAATTGATCGACTACCAAAGATTTTGTTCGTATGTTATACATTATTATCTTATCCATTTTTTTTTATTAAAAAAAAAAAGAAAGACTTCTTGTATCCCAGCAAATCCAATGAACCCATCGTTTGAATAAAGTAAAAAAAAAACCAAGTCTATAGAACAGAGAAATAGATACATTTATTCACGATCGGATTATATTTGTTTGATATACTGTTGTCAATATGAATGTTGAGAAAAGAACATAATGTAGAAAACCATAAATTAAAATACAAAATTATTCAATATTTTCTATTTAATTCAACAATATTTTCTTATTAAATTCAATAAAATATTGAATTACTATAACTATAATAAAAATCAAATAAAAAAAAAGAAAGTGAAAGTTTCAACGAAAACCAACCATTATTGAATTAGCAATAATAATAATGTAAAATTTTCTATTTATAGACCCAACTACTTCATTTATTCACTTTCTTTTTTTTCTATTTATCTGTCTTATATGAATTTATCTTACTAAAATAAAAAAAGAAGATGTTGTCATTATAGACGACAACATCTTTTGGTAGTAATAATAAATGGGTAGGAATAGAACAAAAGAGGGGGAGTAATATAGAAAAGTTTATACAAAGTTATATACAAGTCATCCCCCTCCCCTTTTTTTTTATTTCATTAATTTAATTTCATCTGTTGATTAAAGGAAAGTTCCATAAAAACTCCCGCCTTCTTTGAAATATCATGAACAGTTCCCGTAGGTTGAGCGCCCTTTTCAAGGAAATATAGAATAGCGGGAACATTTAAATAAGTTTGATTCTTTATCGGATCATAAAAACCCACTCTCCGAAGATCTCTTCCTTCTCTTCGGGATCGAACATCAATTGCAACGATTCGATAAACCACCCATTGGGATAGATGTAGATGAATAATACTCCCCCCCTAGAAACGTATAAGAAGTTTTCGCCTCGTACGGCTCAAGAAAATTCGAAATTATGTCTATGTATAGAATCTTTAATTAATATTAATTAGATCCATAAAATCATCAAATCAATTAAACTATGATTTAAGTACTTTTCCTTATTCTTATTATTTTATTGTCCGAAAAGGGAAAAAAATCATTCGTATTCACATCCTCATAACTCAAGTTGGATAATTTTCAAATAACCCAAAAGAAAACCTTTAGGCATTTCGTTTATTGAGCGGTCTCTAACCACGCATTTTTTGTCTGTCTCCTTTAGAATTTTTTTGATTCTTCATTATGATCTATTTATTGAGACAACTGAAAACGGTATTTACTTGTTCCAGAATTCTTTATCGTTTCCTTGAATCGTTGGGTTTAGACATGACTTCGGTGATCTTTAATCATTTCAAAAAATGGGAGCAACATACCATTTTTGTAATTTCTTTCTATCAAAGAATCATACAAATGGTTGATTCCCGCGTGATACACTTTTGATCGAAACAGTTTTACCAATTCCAAGCAATTTTCCTTATGAATTTGAAACTTGCTAGAATTGGATCCTTTCGATTTCTATATCTAAAATATACTTACGAAGTTGTTTCAACTTATTAATTAACACTAACCCTAGATCCGTGCCCCTAAAAAATGAATCAATACTTTTTACTCGAGCTCCATTATGATCATGTACTATTTACACCACAACCCCCAAAAAATGAGGTTTTTCTAGTGGAACAGAACAAACGATGTCGAGCCAGAAGCACCCTCATTCCTATCATTCCTATATAATGAATATAAAAAAATGGCGGATGTCAGAATCCACAACCGACCATATCCTTCAAGTCGCACGTTGCTTTCTACCACATCGTTTTAAACGAAGTTTTACCATAACATTCTTCTAGTAGGTTGCTGTAACCAGTATGTAATTGATTCAATTATGGAATCATGAATAATCATTGGTTCTATCGGTACATAGTAATCTATACTTTTATGAATAGGTAGTTTATGAAGAAGTCTCAGCAAGAATTCAATTTAACTCCATAGATTTTGATATTAGAATTTCAAATTCTAATATCAAAATTCGAAATAATAAATAACACAAATAAGTTCTTTTTTTTTTTAATCTGCATCTTGAATCTTCAAGTGACTTGAAAAAATAGATTCATCAATTTAACACTTCTTCAAGTACCAAGGACTCGTAAGACATTATTCAAAAGATTAAATTGATTGAAAGATTTACTATTTCAATATCATTACATTATTTGAATAAAGTTTTATAGTAAAAGTAAAAACCGTATTCTCATAATAAGAGAGAAATTCATATTCTGATTAAAACATCAATCATTTCAAACAAATAGATAGAGATAGATCAAAAAAAATTAAATTTGTTTTTTTTTTTTCATTAGTTTAATTAATTTATAATTTAATGGGGTGGAGAATAAAGACTGATTTAAGAGAGTATTGGGGTTGTTATTATTTTTGATAAATCATAATCGAAAGAAAAGAATAGGAGATTCCCATATCTATCAGATCTAAACAAATGTTTTTGAAAGTAATTATATATATATATATATATATTCTATATATTCTATGTTAAATATTTTTCATCTATGTTAAATATTTTTCATTTAGGGATCACAAATCTCTTTTCGCAAAAATGAATTGAAATAAATAAAGTTTTCAATGAAATAGAACGATAACAAGACATACATATAAGCATTTCCTCATTTTCTGCGTAGTTTATTTGACTTGAAAAAATTCAATAATCTTTTTGCAACCTTTACCTAAGGTAAAGTGAATAAGATAATACACTTTGTCTCAATTGTTACATAGATTTACAATTATTCATTAGAGAAAACATAAAAAAGAATCCTAATCCTATAGATTATTGATTGAAGTTAATTAGTACCCCAATATCAAAAACGCACCCCTGTTTATAAATTTTAAAATGGAAAATCAGACTGCTTAGAATGCAGCATTTAAAATTCCAATGGATATCGTAAGTAAGGCTTTCTTTTTCTTTTTTATGACTAACTAACTTCAATATGAGAGGGATAGGCATACAATGAAAAGCCCGTCCCCGGATTTTGCTTTTTTAAGTAAAACTCTTTTCTCTTCTTTTGATCTATGCTCCCATCTTACCTGGATACAAATCGATTCAATTCTATTTGTGTGTTATTTGGTGTTATTTGAATACGATTCCATTTTTGAAAAAGATATAATTCAGATAAGAATCAATCATTATAAGAATAATAAGAAAAAAGAATCATATTCTATATAATATTATTTATATTATTTATTATTTGATTATTTATATTATTTATTATTTGATTATAGTCTTAATAAAAAAACAGAAAGTTGTTTAAAATAAAACAAAAAAAAGACAATCTTTTCTTATGATAGAAGATATGTATTCTAATACAATATATATAATCTGATATGATATATATAATAGGTATGTTCTGGGACGGAAGGATTCGAACCTCCGAATACCGGGACCAAAACCCGTTGCCTTACCACTTAGCCACGCCCCATTTTATATTTATATTCGACATTAATAAACACTAATATTGTTATTAGTTGTTCGTCAATTATAGTCCAAATATCTATAGAATAGATTGGTACTAGGATTTTGATACATTTAGATATCAAATTAAACGAAATTTATTGATCATTACATATAATTCAATTAAGATATTGTATGAAAGTATGATTTCTTCTATTCTCTTTTCATTTGAGAATTGAAGTATTTTTGATTGAGTTAGTTCAAATCAAAGAAAAGTTTTTTGGTCTACCTTCTTTTTATTTTTTAATTTTGAGTTTTTACTCATTTTTTTCTATAACTTAAACTAAACAAAAATAACATTATATTATCAATTATTAATAACTCATATTAAGAACTCAATCAAAATAAAAATAAATACAATTATCTTCAAGAACAAAACAAAGAACAAAATGTTTGTTATGCTTAATATCTTTAGTTTGATCTGTATCTGGCTTAATTCTGCTCTTTCTTCAAATAGTTTTTTCTTCGCCAAATTGCCCGAGGCCTACGCTTTTTTGAATCCAATCGTAGATATTATGCCAGTAATACCTCTGCTATTTTTTCTCTTAGCTTTTGTTTGGCAAGCTGCTGTAAGTTTTCGATGAGATCTTGAATACTGTCCTAGAAAAATTCATGATTTGTTCTAAAAAAGATTCTAACAATTGATATGATAAGATCAGATAGGTTTTATAGTATTAAACTTCGATTCAAATATGGAAATTCTTGTATCGCCACAAAAAGTCTGGGGATCACCTCATTTCCGCATTCGGACCTTTTTTACATTGAAAGAACTTATTAGAGTCCCCCACAATTAGATATTAGATATTGTGGGTATGAAAAAAATGGGTAATGAAAGACTTGACTCATATTCCATTATAAATAAATTTCTGAAAATTATTCTCTATTTCTAGATTTAAGATTTATCAAAACCATTTCTTGGTGTCAAAATAAGATATATGTGGTATAAAAATGGAGAATCTATTCTCTTTTTTTTTCCAAAAAAAAAAATGATCTTGGAGATTGTGTCATGCTTACTCTCAAACTATTTGTTTACACAGTAGTGGTATTCTTTGTTTCTCTCTTTATCTTCGGATTCCTATCTAATGATCCAGGACGTAATCCTGGACGTGACGAATAAAAAAGAAAGTTTTTATTTTCCTTGATCGATTTTTAAATGTTCTTAGGATTTTATCTATTCCACATCTTTAACTATTAAATAAAAAAAAAAAGACTCGTCGAAATTGAAAGATAAACAAAAAAAAATACCAAGTCATTGACAAAAGCGGAAAGAGAGGGATTCGAACCCTCGGTACGAAAAACCCGTACAACGGATTAGCAATCCGACGCTTTAGTCCACTCAGCCATCTCCCCCATCTGAAAAGGATAATTACTATTTTACATTACACAAAAAGTAAGGTTTGAAAAAAGGGTCTTTCTTTTATACCTCTTCTTTTATTATATTTATATTATTTTTATTCTATTATTAGTTTATTATATAGATATATAATATATAATTATCTAGATATAATTATCTAGACATATCAAAATATAAAAAATATAGAAAAAAAGTTATTCCATTGATATAAAATAAAGTAAGAAGGGCTCGAAAGAAATATCTCCAATCCACTATTCCAATGAATATAAATGAATATAAATTCATATTAAATTAATATATATATATTAAATTAATATATATATATATAATTACCTATATAATTATAAATACCTAAATATAATTATATATTTTATAAGTAAAAAATAAAATATATAGTAGTAATTTATATAAAGAAATATATAAATAATATAAAAAGTACCTCTTTGATTTCGTCTGCAAGAGCTTTTTAAAATCCCACGGCCTGGCCAGGTCAGTACCTCGCCGGGCCTTTTTTTTTGTTCCAATGACTATTATTTGAAACAAAAATGCTTGTTATGGAATAAAAAAAAAAAAAAAAAAAAAAATGGAACCATATATTCTTGCACAATTTTATGTTTTGGGGTACGTATTTTTATCGAGCCGTATCTGTCAATGTCAAAGCACCGCCATCAAAATAAAAAAAAAAACGTGTTATTTAGTTATTTAAATGAATT